AAACAAGTAAGGGTAATTCCTCCTAGACAATAAAATATGTTGACATGCGGAGGAACATATTTACTAGTTATATCGTCTGCAATCGCCTGAATCTCAAGACGTTCTTCGAACCAATCATAAACTTTATTGAGATAGGTAAACCAAGGTTCCTCCCCCTCCAAGAACTGTATATGAGAATTTCATCTCGTACAGCTCAAACAAAAAAAAAGACCCAAATACTGATTGAAACGGATATGGAATATAAAGTTTTAAACTTCTCTCTCATTCAATATTATTTAAAAATATGAAAGAGTCAAAATGCGAAAGCTCTTCTTTGTGGTTAAATGCCAAAAACTCAAGTCAGCTCATACGTCTTTATGTTGTGTTGATCGTTACAGGCCTTTTGAATCTTCTAGATTACCTATCTTTATTGTCTTTTTTATTTGGTATTTGTATGGAATGGGAATGCGGATTTCTTCTTGTTTTCTTTTTTATTTGGTATTTGTATGGAATGGGAATGCGGATTTCTTCTTGTTTTCTTTATTATTGATAGGAATTCTCTTGTTAAGACCCTACTTAGACTAATTAATTGAAACCTCAGATTCATACGAGAACCACGATAATTCAATGAAACCTTCAAAGTCCAAAGTTCACTGAGTGAGAACCATTGGATCATCACTTATTCAATTTCAATAAAAAAAAAAGCTATAATGATTAAAAACATAAAATACAAAGAAGCGTTTGTCCTTTGATCTAAATAAGAGTTTAAAAATAAGAGTTTAAAAGCAGAAAAAGAGTTTGATTTATTAAAGTTTAGAAGATACAACGGAAAGAAGTCCGGCTACGCGGTCTGAGTATTTAGTATGAATCATAGTTCGAAAACTTTGTGATCTATTTGATCTATTTCGTGCTCCAGATACTTGAATGAATATCCGACGAAGTAAAACCATCTTGATAAAGATGACAGACCCCATTCTCTGTACTATCCATAGGGTCAATTTTAACAAGTCACACACTCATATTCCGGAAATATACAATGCAGAAAAAAATTTCGCGGTCGAACTACCAAAGGAGAATAGGCTAAAAGTTTTAGACCTACATACTTTACTTTTTTGTATCGAACGAAAAGCTAGGACTTCAAGATTCTTCTCAGTCTAATTCACTGAAATTCCATCCAGTAGAACAGAAGAATTATAAATCTCCAAAATAATAGATAGGAATACCGCAAATAGCGCCATTGCAACACCCATCAAAGGGGTGGTTCCCCATCCAGGAGCTACTTTACCATATTCGGAATTCAACGGTTTCAATAACTTCCCTACAGTAGTGCTTCTTGGACCAGATCTAGAACTATCTTCAACAGTTTGTGTAGCCATAAATTTTATTTTGTATTCATTACGATCTGTTGACTTTGTATACCATTCCGTTGTAAATAAACGATCTTAGCATAGATCCATTGTGGTCTTTCAATTCTATAAGAATGGAAACAGCAACTCTAGTCGCCATCTTTATATCTGGGTTACTTGTAAGTTTTACTGGGTATGCTCTATATACTGCCTTTGGGCAACCCTCTCAACAACTAAGAGATCCATTCGAGGAACACGGGGACTAGTTGGCGTAATCAGCCTCCAACTATTTGGAGGCTGATTACGTCAATGAAGATAATTAAAAATTATTTTATTTTTTAGTTGAAATTTTAGGCGGTTCCCGAAAAAAAATAGCGAAAAAAATGATCCCTAAAGTCGATACTAAGAGAAATGTATAAACCAATGCTTCCATAAATTTGATCGTGGTTTACAATTATAGCTTTCATACCTGTTTTGTTTATGTTTACTTAGGACTATCCCTCCGGATAAAGAACAAAAAAGATTCAAAGAAACGGCAGCGATTTAAATCAAGATTCCTACAGTACCCTACCTATTAAATAAAATTAATCGTAAACAGAAACTAAAAGAAAAAAGCAATGTTGCATCAGACTGCTTGTCTTTTTGTAGTTGGATCTCCAAGTTTTTGGAATGCCCCAAATTCCACCTGAGCATCCAAATCTGGATCAATACCAGCAAAAACATCTCTGAAGAGGGTTCGAGCACCATGCCAAATGTGTCCAAAGAAGAAAAGTAGAGCAAACGAAGCATGCCCAAAAGTAAACCACCCTCTTGGACTGCTACGAAAAACACCATCGGATTTCAAAGTAGCACGATCTAATTCAAAAATCTCACCCAATTGAGCCCGTCTAGCATATTTTTTCACAGTTGCGGGATCACTATAACTCACTCCATTGAGTTCACCACCATAAAACTCAACAGTTACACCTACTTGTTCGACACTATATTTAGATTCTGCCCTTCTAAACGGTACGTCGGCTCTAACAATTCCGTCTCCGTCTACCAAAACAACCGGAAATGTTTCAAAAAAAGTAGGCATACGGCGTACAAAAAGTTCACGCCCTTCTTTATTTCTAAAGACGGGGTGTCCTAACCATCCAACAGCTATTCCATCCCCATTGTCCATTGAACCCGCTCGAAATAACCCCCCTTTTGCTGGATTATTACCAATATAATCATAAAAAGCTAATTTTTCGGGAATTTTAGACCAAGCTTCTGATACACTTTGATTTTCAGCTAGTCCAGCACTAACTCTTCGATATATTTCTTGTTGAAAGTATCCCTGATCCCATTGATAACGAGTAGGACCAAATAATTCGATGGGAGTAGTTGCAGAACCATACCACATAGTTCCAGCAACAACAAAAGCTGCAAAAAAGACAGCAGCAATACTACTGGAAAGGACGGTTTCAATATTTCCCATACGTAATCCTTTGTATAGACGTTGAGGCGGACGAACACTAAGATGGAATAAGCCCGCTAATATACCCAACGTCCCTGCTGCAATATGATGAGAAGCTATTCCTCCCGGAACAAAAGGGTCAAAACCCTCCACGCCCCACGCCGGATTTACGGGTTGGACCTTTCCGGTTAGTCCATAAGGGTCGGATACCCATATTCCAGGACCATATAATCCTGTTACATGAAATGCGCCAAAACCAAAGCAAGCCACTCCTGAAAGAAATAAATGAATTCCAAAAATCTTGGGCAAATCCAAAGAAGGTTTTCCTGTACGTTCATCACAAAAAATTTCTAGATCCCAATATACCCAATGCCAAATAGCTGCCAAGAAGCACAAGCCAGAAAACACGATATGTGCTCCGGCTACCCCTTCGTAACTCCAAAGACCCGGATTCGTTATAGTCCCTCCTGTAATATTCCAACCGCCCCATGAATTGGTTATTCCTAAACGAGTCATGAAAGGTATAACGAACATACCTTGTCTCCACATTGGATCAAGAACAGGGTCGGAGGGATCAAAAACTGCTAATTCATATAGAGCCATGGAACCGGCCCAACCAGCAACCAGAGCAGTATGCATTATATGAACCGAAAGCAAACGACCGGGATCATTCAATACAACAGTATGAACACGATACCAAGGCAAACCCATGGAAATACCCCTTTATCAACGAAAAATAGACACTATGTAACTTTATTGCATTGGAAAAAACTATGTTACGGACCCCCCTTTTTAGGTAATTATTTCGGAGAAAGGATTAATATTTGTTCTATTCTGTTAGTAATAATGGAACAATTCGATTCATAGGAAAAAAGGGAAGCGGATCTATTCTATATCCGATAAGTACCAATACGCAATGGGGGTGAATCCGATTTTATATAAACCAAGATAGCTATTGTTGTTCATCATTCAGAAGCCCGCTCGTAAAAAGTTTCCTTTAATTTTTATTAATTCTTTCTTACTTTACTTTTATTTTATATTTTATTTTAGCTTATTCAACTTATGTATTAAATATGATTAATTTAAATATGATTAATATTAATAAAGTAGGAAAAAAGATAATATTATTAAAAAAATGAAACCCCAGTCTTACGTTTCCACATCAAAGTGAAATAGAGAACTTCATTCTCTTTTTTTCATTTCATGCCTATTGGCGTTCCAAAAGTACCTTTTCGAAGTCCTGGAGAAGGAGATACCTCTTGGGTTGACATATAGTGCGACTTGTCAGATATATTGGGCTATACGGGATTTCCCCGTTTTCTCCCTCGATCGAGATATCCTCTGTTTCGCCCAAAAAGATTGATTGAATTATCAAAAATTTGTAACGCGAAGCGCAAAAAATAAAGTGGAATTAAATGCAGGGAGTATTTAGATTGATATTAGATTATCAAAAATTTTTTATGGTTTACGTGATCGGACTAATAAAATTAAGTATCCAGGCTCCGTTTAGCAAAAACCCAATTGATATTTAATATATAATATTTTTATAATTACTACTTAAATATGATATGAAAAATTATGATAAAAAATTCTATTAAAAAATACAAAAAATTGAAACAGGGTGATCTAAAACTGTTGATCAAATCAAATCAAATAATATAATTAAAAATTTGTTGACTATTTGACAGAAGACATGTGAAAGAAATGAATTGAAAAAAAAAAAGAAGGAGTAGTAAAAAAAAGACGCGGTATTTGGTTCATTTGTCCTATATGTGCAAATCAAAATCGGGCAAATTTTTACTTTTACTCGGAGTAGAGCATAAACCTAAAAAAATGGAATAAAAAAAGGAAGAAGCCCATTCAGGAACAAGAAAAAACCATCGCCATTTCAACTGAATCTCGATGAAAAAAAAATATCAATGAATCAAGTTAGTCTGACAGGCCTAATCAATCGTTTTATTATTTTATTATAGGATTTTAATATCTAATAAAAGGGGCCAAAACTTATTTTTTCTTTTACTTTTAAAAGGGGAGCAAGCCCTTCCCTTATTAAGTTAGAAAGAAAAGCCTTCTCTGAAAAAACGGGGGGGGGTCGGAATCGACACATTGATTTTTTAACAATTTTTGTTGAACCGTATGCATCAAAAGGTGCCTGTACGGCTCCTAAGGAATAAAACTTTATCCTAATCAACCGACTTTATCGAGAAAGATTATTTTTTTTAGGCCAAGAGGTTGATACCGAAATCTCGAATCAACTTATTAGTCTTATGATATATCTCAGTATAGAAAAGGATACCAAAGATCTTTATTTGTTTATAAACTCTCCTGGTGGATGGGTAATATCTGGAATGGCTATTTATGATACTATGCAATTTGTGCGACCCGATGTACAGACAATATGCATGGGATTGGCCGCTTCAATAGCATCCTTTATCCTAGTCGGAGGAGCAATTACCAAACGTATAGCATTCCCTCACGCTTGGCGCCAATGAGTTTTTTTATTTTCGAGAAAAAAATACTATGCCTTCGCCATCGTAAATATGAATTAGTTAAGTAATAATAGCATGGCACTTCGAATTCGATATGACATTTTTTAGATTAAAAAAATTAGATTATATATTGAAAGAGTAGTATGAGATAAGGAAGGGGTATTTCAAATGATATCTTCCCTATTCGGGCACATCTCAGCGTCACAAACTTTGTTTTCACACCGGAAGCTTATTTAAAAAATTGATATTAAAAAAAAAGACACTTTGGGATTGCTGAATCATAGACGGATCAAAAAAAATGATATATAAAGCAACGGAACCATCATAGTATTTTTTTTAACTCCTACAAAAAAGAAGGATGGTAATTGGATCATTTATGGATCTGCGTATAATACAACCTATATTTTTTTTTCTTTCGCCGAAAGGAAAGGTCAAAAACGTAAATTCCATTATGGAGCCGTATGCAATGCACAAAAAAAGCCTGTACGGTTATTCAAATTTCTCTGTTTTTTTTGTTATCTCGCCTCATTCTGCGAAATAGAAGAACCTTTTCTATTATATCAGGGTAATGATCCATCAACCCGCTAGTTCGTTTTATGAGGCACAAACGGGAGAAGTTATCTTGGAAGCGGAAGAACTACTAAAACTTCGCGAAACCATCACAAGGGTTTATGTACAAAGAACGGGCAAACCTATATGGGTTGTATCCGAAGACATGGAAAGGGATGTTTTTATGTCAGCAACAGAAGCCCAAGCTCATGGAATTGTTGATCTTGTAGCGGTTCAATAAAAAATAAGAGCGATTTCATGCAAATCTACCATTGCTAATTTTATATCTTTTTAGATTAAAGGTTTAGTTTCATATTCTCTTCAATATATTTTTTTTTATATTGAAGAGAATCTTGAAGCGAAGTAATTCAGAATTAGCCGGTTAGAACCCATCTAAACCAGCCCATTATTTATATGATTCCGTATGCCAACCATTAAACAACTTATTAGAAATACAAGACAGCCAATCCGAAATGTCACGAAATCCCCAGCGCTTCGGGGATGCCCTCAGCGACGAGGAACATGTACTCGGGTGTATGTGCGACTCGTTTAGATCATAGACTGAAACACAAAAAGGAAATTCTTTTTGAAATATCAAGGATCAGTACCTGTTAATAAAATATTACTAAAATCGAATGGAGGAACTCGATTCATTATTTCAAAAAGATAGATCATTCATATCTTCTATTGTGTCTGAAACTTATGGTTTACATTGGTGAAAATCCAATAAACTCCATTTTTTAGAAAACCCCCAGTGATAACAAATGGTTATCCATTAAGCGGGGGAAATTCCATTTTTTATTAAAAAGATTCCACTCTTGAAAGAAAAAAACGGACTAACAGGGTAAACGACCAAATCAATTTTAAAATGAAATACCGTTACTGTATAAAGTGGATCTCATTGTGAAAGACCTATTACTGGAATATTAATGGGGTAGAGCCAAAGAATGTGAATTGTACAAGTTACCAATAAATAGTATTGATTAATTAAAAGAAGGAGCTCCGGTGTATAGAGAGGACCTCACCGTTTTAGAAGTAACCATAGAAACGATGGAACCCACTATTTATACATTTCTATTTACTACTTTTTGTAGTTATTCTCTTTTTTTATATTTTATATCAAGTATCAAGGCAGTTTATCCTTTGAAAGCAAAGGAAAATACCTTGCAAAAAAATAGTGGTGGGGAAGGTTAGAGTAGCAAAAGCCATTGGAATTTTTTTTTATACATTGGAATAATTCGTTTGGTTATTAATGACTAGTAAAGGGTAAAAGAATAACTAAAAAAAAGAATTAGTTATTCATCAAAGTTTGATTTATTCAATGACTAGAATTAAACGCGGATATATAGCTCGGAGGCGTAGAACAAAACTTCGTTTATTTGCATCAAGCTTTCGAGGGGCTCATTCACGACTTACACGAACTATGACTCAACAGAGAATAAGAGCTTTAGTTTCGGCTCATCGGGATAGGGGTAAAAGAAAAAGAGATTTTCGTCGTTTATGGATCACTCGAATAAATGCCGTAATTCACGAAATGGAGGTATTCTATAGTTATAACCAATTCATACACAATCTGTACAAGAAGCAATTACTTCTTAATCGAAAAATACTTGCACAAATAGCTCTATTAAATAGGAGTTGTCTTTATACGATTTCGAATGAGATCAAAAAATGAGGGGATTGGGAGAAATCCACTAAAATATTTGAAATAAAGTTCTAAGGAGAATAAGCTCGGGGAGAGTAGAATAGAAATTAGTATTATAAAAAAAAAGTCGTCAAAACAAAACGAGGGTATATAGTCGTGAAAAAAAGAGTTTTTCTTTTCGACGATTCTTTTCTTTTTTTTTTATGACAGACACAGACGTAACAATCAAATTTTGATTCTTGATTGGATTTGTCGAACAAAATATTAACCTCTTTTTTAATTCCTTCAGATTGGAATTGGTATTCAATTGAAGAATAAGTCTATTTTTTTCTGGTTCTAAGGCTAGTAGTTCTAGGGGTCGACTCACTTCTTTCAAATTGTTTCTGATTATTAAGAAAAGGTAACAAAGATAAAATACGAGCTTGTTTTATAGCAATAGTAATTAATCGTTGTTGTTTTAAAGTTACTCTATTCACCCGTCTAGATAATATTTTTCCTTGTTCACTAATAAATCGACTAATTAAACTCATGTTTCTATAATCAATTCGATCCCCCGATTGGATCGGGGGCAAACGCCGACGAAAAGATCGCTTGGATTTAGTAAAAGGTCGCTTAGATTTATTCATAATTTTTTTATTCCTTACCTCTAAAATCCTATTTTGATCGGATCAAAATAAAAACGATTTCTATTTCTATATAGGATAGAGTTTCTATATAGAATTAAGAATATAGGATTAGATTTCTTTCTATTGATTTATTTGTTTATATTTATATATATGTAATAATACGTAAATACTATCATTATTCCTATTCTTAAAATAAAATTTGACATACAAGCACTCAATTTGATCTATTTCTTGATTTCCCCGTGAATTGTATGTTTATAGCAATAGGGACAGAATTTTCTCAATTCCAATCGACTAGGAGTGTTATGCCGATTCTTTTGAGTAATATATCTGGAAATTCCCGCCAATTCTTTCTTAATATCATTTCGAACACAACTGGTACATTCCAAAATAATTGTTACACGAACATCTTTACCTTTGGCCATGAAACCTCCTTTGGATTTATGATTCACCCCAATCTTCTATTTTCATTTTAGGATCCATAAAGAACAAGAAAAAAAAATAGAAGTTGTTAATTAACTAAAAAAAATTTCTGAAATATTTCGTTGCAATGAATATTAATGAGTAATTAAATAAAAATAAAATAATAAGCAATACAATGATTTTTTGAAAACTATATTTAAAATCTTTGTACAGTATTTTTTTAAGTATCTCGTAAGATACTCTTTCCCTAGCAACACTTTTTTTTCGTTCTATTACTAATTTAATTGGATCCTGAACCCTCGTTTTTATGACCTTTCGCCCCCCCTTTTTTCTAATTATTTTTTTAGAATGCAAAATAATTAGAAAAAGGGGGATTAGTCCCCGATCGTTGATCGTATCTCTAAATTTTGTCACCCTTTCTGATGTTAATAACTAGAATTAAAAAAAGGGAAATGTTAATGCATCTGGAAATAAACGATTAATCTCTATTAATAAACCTGCTAACGAAACGAACCATAGAGTACTTAGTACCGGTGCTACGGAAAGATATGTTTTTAGATCTCGCATTTGAAATCCTCCTTCTTTCTTCTTTATTGTATTACAATATATATAGTAATATATATAACTATAGATGTACATGTAGTTAAGAAGTTCTTGTATTTCTATACGTAACCCCCATTTTCAAAATTAGAATTGAAATATTGTCTACTACAACGATCTTATAGATTCCATTTTCAAATGGAAACGCCTTTTTATGTAAAATTGAAATTGATAGAATTTTCCTAAAAAAAAGTAATTTTTTTATTTTAATTATATATATGTTTGTTATCTGATATGAGACAAAAAAAAAGAAGGATGTGGAAAACAAGACAGGAATTCTCTACAATGACACTGTAAACCAATTGAAAGGGATGTAGCGCAGCTTGGTAGCGCGTTTGTTTTGGGTACAAAATGTCACGGGTTCAAATCCTGTCATCCCTACCTATTACTGCTCTTCTGAGCAGTAACGAGGAATCTATTTTAGATCTATCTTTTTTTAATAAAATTGGACATACATATAATTCTGAAATTTATGATATACTATGATATAGTATATACGTACAAAATTGATTCGGGTTAAAGAATGTCCTCTTTCTAGCCTTTTCGTTTTTTAGAAAAAACAAGAAAAGCGCTCTTAGTTCAGTTCGGTAGAACGTGGGTCTCCAAAACCCAATGTCGTAGGTTCAAATCCTACAGAGCGTGATGTCACTCTTGTTTATTAGATTGTGTCAAAATTCCACTGTTCGCAAATAATTGAGCAGCAACCTGAATTAGACCTCCCGCATATGAAAGCAAGAAGGAGGTCAAGAGATGTTAATTAATTAAAAGTCCAACTGATCACCACGTCTGTATTGTAAATAAGCAGTTACGAATAATCCAGCCAAAGTAATAGGAATTAGACCTAAGACGATTCCAAATAAAGAAACTTCAATCATTTCAATTTTTTTTTGTTTTCATTTTTG